AGAAATTACTCGACCACGTACATCTGTAACAGTTACAATAGTATTGTTGAAACTTGCTTGAACATGAATAACTCCCTTTGGTATTCTACGTGGATTTTTACGTGAACCCATATGTCTAGTCTTACGTGAACCAATTCTTGGTATAGGTTTTATCATCTCATAAATGGAAGTCAGAGATATTGGATGGATATATCCATTTCATGCCCAAACAAATTTTTTATTTCTTTATTTTGTCGTTGGGTACTTTAGATTTCGAGAGCCCCTCTTTTTTTTTCTAAAAATTAGAAAAAGTTATCCTTGTCTTTGTTTATGTCTGGAGTTGAAACAACTTACTATAATTCGTCCTCGCCTACGGATCAGTCGACATTTTTCACAAATTTTACGGACGGAGGCTCTTATTTTCATATTTGTCGTTCCTTAAGTTAAGCCGGAATTTATTTATTGGAAGAAAATAAATTTCTTGAATTTTTGAATTTCGAAATTGTATTGTATCTCAACGAAATGTTGAAGTCCTACTCACTAGCACAAATAATTCTAATCGTTGTTTCAGAGTCAAAATATTCTACGTCCCTTAGTTGAGTCATACTGCCTTTCTTCATATTTTCTATATTTACTGTTGTCATTTTTGTAAAAATAAATTATGTTGAACCTATTTGAAAACCTAATGTAGAATCCAATTTTCATTATCTAATCAAATCAAGAGTATACCTTTTAGAAAGTGATTCAGAAATGCCAAACTTGTTTTTGTTCCTTCACTTGGGGTATTAATTAATGTAGGAGTAGAAACTGACCCTTTCATTCTCAAATATGAGAACTCCTTACTTCATATATAATTTTATAATTGGGATAGGATAAAGATTACCATATATAGCACAAAATTTCTCCACCGATTCCTTTTAGTCGAGCTTCTCTGTCTGGCATTATACCCTGAGAAGTAGAAAGAATTACAACCCCCATCCCGCCTAAAATTCGAGGGATTCCTTGATAGTTAGAATAGATTCGTAAACCAGGTCGACTGATCCTTTTTAAATTTAAAATTTTTCTATCAGGTACCTTCCTATTTCTTCTATGTCGTAGGGTTAAAACTAAAAAATATTTGTTGCTTTCCTGATGTTTCCTCATGTTTTCAATAAAACCTTCTCGTAAAAGGATTTTAACAATGTTTTCACTGATGTTAGTATAGGGTATTCGAAATGTTCGTTTTTTATTCATGCCAGCATTTCGTATATAGGTTAGTAGGTTACCAATAGTGTCTTTACTCATAATAAACTATTATTTTCATTATTCCCGAATTTTTATATAATTAACATGCTTTTTTGAAGTTTTTCTTAATTGTTAAACATTTCAGAATTCTTCTGATTGAAGGGCATATACGTGAGACACAAACAATCTATTAAATTAATTTAAATCTACTAATTAATCAATTTCATTACAAATACTAGAAACTGTAAAACTGGATTATGTCATAATCTTATAATACTTCAGGCGCTAATGAAACTATTTTAGTGAAATTTAACTGTCTTAATTCCCGAGCAATTGCTCCAAAGATTCGAGTTCCTTTTGGATTTCCTTCTTGATCAATTACAACTGCAGCATTGTCATCATATCGTATTATTAGACCAGTTTTCCGTTTCAGTTCTTTACAAGTACGTACAATTACGGCTCTAATCACTTCCGATCTTTCTAGCGGTGTATTTGGTAGTGCTTCCTTGATTACAGCAACAATAACATCACCGATTTGAGCATAGCGTCGATTACTAGCTCCTATAATTCGAATACACATCAATTTTTTGGCTCCGCTGTTATCCGCTACATTCAAATGGGTTTGAGGTTGAATCATATCATTTTTTTATTCAATGCAAAGGCGACGGAAAAAAAGGAAATATTGATTATTCAAAAGACATATAATAAGTGTTTTTTTCAGCCGAAAAAATCTTTTTTTTTTTGAGTTTCTACTCCTATCCTGAAATAATGAAGTGAGTTCGTATAGGCATTTTTGATGCCGCTATTGAAATAGCTTTTCTGGCTATATTTTCCGGTACTCCGCTCATTTCATAAAGTATTCTACCTGGTTTAATCACAGCTACCCAATATTCAGGAGATCCCTTTCCTGAACCCATACGTGTTTCTGTAGGTCTTACTGTAACTGGTTTGTCTGGAAATATACGTACCCATAGTTTTCCGCCTCGGCGTGCGTTTCTTGTCATTCCTCGTCGCCCTGCTTCGATTTGTCTAGATGTGATCCAAGCAGGTTCAAGCGCTTGAAGTGCATATCGACCAAAGGAAATAAGATTTCCTCGAGAAGATATTCCTTTCATTCTTCCTCTATGGTGTTTACGAAATCGGGTTCTTTTGGGGTTATAGTTGATGTTTTTTTTATTTCCATCTCTATTTCAAAGCTGGACATGAAAGTTTCATCTCATCCAGCTCCTCGCGGACAAAACAATTCTAAAAAAATAGACATCTATTTAATGAATAATATACGGAAATACTATATTAAATCATAATAGTTTTTGATAATATATTAGCGATTTGTATATATTTTTTGAGATATAAATAAAAATGCATTCGATCTAAATTTATATAAAATTTCGTTTCTTAGAAAGTGTTAACCAATCCTTAATTTTGTTTTACGTTTTAGTAGCAAATTAGATTTACTACAATTTTTAAATCTTAAAAAGAAAAACTTCCGCGGGCGAATATTTACTCTACTTAATATTCAATTTATAGGATCAATTCATGGCATGGTTTTTTTTTAGGATTAATTAATGCCATGTGTTTAATCAGAATAAAGGAATTAATTTCTAGTTCGTTCCGCCATCCTACCCAATGAATCATTAGCATTCGTTTTCAATCGAATCTTCTGCAATCACAGTTTATGTCGTTCCCATCGCTTCGCGATTACTGGTTAGGTCTGAATTCTACAATGGAGCCCTTAATGAAATTTGGGGTTGAGTCAATCCTCTCAGTTTTTATTGACTCGGGTCTCTTAATTTTTTTATTCTTGATTTTTTTTAATAGAACAATTTTGTTTAATTAGAGGTCACTTAGTATTAATGCTTTATTACTTTTCCCTTATAGAATATCAATTTTTGACCTTACATATTTGAATTCTATATCATTCATTTTTATTTTTTTCTCTCTTTCTTTCACCCTTCCATTTATCTGCATACTTTACTTTTATTGTTTTATAACTCATAATCAAATAGGTTTTGCCTTTTTTTTACAAAAGCAATTTAAGTTGCTGCAATGATATGACTAATAAATCATATCGCGACTGGTTCCTTATATCCAGATAATGCAAAAGGATGAGTTGGTTATTAGTTCATATGATCACTATGGGCTGGTCTTTTTTTTTTTATTTATTCTAACCCTAAAAAACCAACGAGTCACACACTAAGCATAGCAATTATATTGAATCAAATGATTAATGTAATTTTTATTTAACCGTATAGAATTTTTTTTAAGAATGAAATCATTTTTTATTTTTTAGTCGATATACTTGATTGACCTAAAGGTAAATTAAATATTAAATAAAGGCTTATTATTGCTGGTCTACAAAGATCCAAATTTTGATACCTAATGCCCCATAGATAGTTCGAACTGTATAGGAACAGTAATCCATTTTAGCTCGAATCGTTTGTAGAGGTACTCTACCTTCCCGGATCCATTCAACCCGTGCAATTTCTTTTCCATCGATACGCCCTGCTATTTGTATTTGAATGCCTTTTGTACCTGCCTGTTCAGTTAATTCAACAGCTTTTTTCATTGCTTTTCGAAATGAAACTCTATTTTTTAATTGTCCTGCTATAAATTCTGCAAGAATAGTAGGGTTTCCGTAAGGATTTGAAATTCTTGAAATCGAAAAGTTGAGTTTCCGGTTCATAGTATTAAGTTCTTTTTGTATATTCATCTGTAATTCTTCGATTTTTTGCGGTTCTATTAATAACTTTGGGAATCCCATATAGATTATGACTTGAATTAAGTCGATTTTTTTTTGAATCTCTATACATGCAATTCCCTCGACAATCGAAGAAATTTTCATATTTTTTTGTACAGAATTTTTGATACAAGTTCGTATTTTGTGATCTTCTTGTAAATCTTCCGAATAAGTTTTTGGTTGTCCAAACCAAAGAGAATGATGCCTTTGGGTTGCACCAAGTCTGAAACCAAGTGGATTTATTTTTTGTCCCATAATCCCCCATTAGTATGACTATACATATGACGACTTTTTAGTACAGTACTTTTTTTTTTCCATACAGCTTGTTTTTAAACATAATATGTTGTATTTTCTCTTTTGTGAATATTTTTATATTAAAGAATTGAAATAGTTCTGCTCTGCATCTAAATCTTCAATTACTATACTTATATGGCAAGTAAGTCTTTTTATCGGATAACCCCGCCCTCTAGCTCGAGGTTTTAATTTTTTCACAACATTTCCTTCGGTGACTTGAACTTGACTAATGATTAAATTTGCTTCGTTGACGCGCATATTGTTATTCCCATTTGATGCGGCAGAATAAATTAATTTTAAAATTGGATAACATGCTCGATACGGCATAAGTTCTAGTATCATAAGTGTTTCTGTGTACGAACGTCCACGAATCTGATCAATTACTCTTCGTGCTTTGTGAGCAGACATAGATATATATTGTCCGATAGTAGAAGTAGAGGCTTTTGGATATCGATTGACCTCTTTCTGCTTTTTTCTCTTTATAATAATCATAAAGTTCACGCCTCAATAAACTACTGAACCATAAGCATCTATATTAACTTTTAATATATTATTAATTAAATAAACAAAAACCAATTTTTAATTACGAGATTTATTATCGTTTTTTGGATGCCCCCGAAATTTTAGAGTGGGTGCAAATTCTCCCAATTTATGGCCTACCATGCGATCTGTTATATAAACCGGCAAAAAATCCTTTCCATTGTAAACAGCAATAGTATGTCCAATCATCATAGGTATAATGGTAGACGCTCGGGACCATGTTACT